AAGGGACTTTACTTTAAAGAAAGCAAAGTAAAGGATTACTTCGTTCTTGATAGTTATTTAATTAATCGGTGGATAGGAGCATACTCTGGATCGGAATCGTGGGGAGTACTCCTTCATCATTTCTACCAACGTAAAGCCCCAATTAGAATCCCTTTTTATGCAGTATGCACAGAAAAATCCTGTTGAATAACTTACATAATCTCTATTACGAATCCTTTGTGTACCTTGGTGTTCCTAACTATCCACCCTTTTTGGTCAAAAATACCCCGTAAGGCTAATACATATACATATATGCTAATAATTCTAACTAGTAAAATCCCTAGACAGTTGCTCTTTTGAACCCGCTTCAAGTCATGATGACTAATCACTCAATCTTGGGGTAAACAGTCTATAATGCTTATGTTTACTTTCACTGAACTCTTGTACATAGGAAATGAGACTGAATCTTTTTACTGCAAAACAAGAAGCCGTTTTTTTCACTCATAGAACTATCTGGTTTTGTTCATCAACCCGAATGATGAATAAAAAATTAAAAAATATCTATATATTCAACTCATGAAATTTCCTTTCTATAAAGAAAAAAATAGAGTAAATTTGATGTCTCAACGAATCGCACGTAGAGATATTGATAACACACATAGAGTTAATGGTATTTCATAACTAATTGATTGAGCAGCAGCCCGTAAACCACCTAAAAAGGAATATTTATTATTTGATCCATAACCTGACATAAGAAGGCCCACGGGAGCAATACTTGAAATGGCAATCCATAAAAAAACACCAATATTTAAATCCGATAAAACAAGGTGATATCCAAAAGGAATTACTAAAAAACTTAGTAGAATTGATGTGACTGCTATGGATGGTCCAATACTGAATAGACGAATATCTCCTCTTGAGGGAAGAAGATTCTCTTTGAAAAGTAATTTTGTACCATCTGCTAAAGCTTGCAAAATTCCCAAAGGCCCGGCGTATTCAGGTCCAATACGCTGTTGTATCCCTGCGGATATTTCTCTTTCTAGCCAAACGATTACTAGTACACCTATTGTGATTCCTAATACAGGAGTAAAAATAGGGATAAGCATCCATATGATCCCATATACCTCTTTTAAGGATTCCAATCTAAAAAAAGAATTGATAGCTTGTATTTCTGTTGTATCTATTATCATTTTAACGATCAACTTCTCCCATAATGATGTCTATGCTACCTAGTATCGTCATAATATCAGCCAATTTCATTCTTTTAACTAACTGAGGAAGGATTTGCAAATTGATAAAACCTGGTGGTCGGATTTTCCATCTCCAAGGAAAAACACCCTTATCTCCTATCAGAAAAATTCCTAATTCTCCTTTTGGTGCTTCTACTCTTACATAAAGTTCTTGTTTTGACAATTCAAAAGTAGGAGAAGGCTTTTTACTGATAAAGCGATAGTCAAAATCATTCCATTCGGGATCCTGTACTTTATCAAAGCGCCGGATTTCTAAATTCTCATAGGGACCCCCCGGAATTCCTTCTAAAGCCTGTTGAATAATTTTTATTGATTCTGTCATTTCACTAATTCGTACTAAATAACGAGCTAACGAATCCCCCTCTTTTTGCCATTGAACTCTCCAATCAAATTCATCGTAAGACTCATAATGATCAACCTTACGAAGATCCCATGGTATTCCAGAAGCTCGTAGCATTGGTCCCGATAAACCCCAATTTATTGCCTCCTCTCCGCCAATAATGCCTATTCCCTCAACTCGCTCTAAAAAAATTGGATTCCGTGTAATAAGTCTTTGATATTCAGTAACTCTTGTTAAAAAATAGTCACAAAAATCCAAACATTTATCTATCCAGCCATAAGGTAAATCAGCAGCAACCCCCCCGATACGAAAATAATTATGCATCATTCGCATACCGGTGGCAGCTTCGAATAGGTCATATATCAATTCTCTTTCTCGAAAAATATAGAAGAAGGGCGTCTGTGCACCAATATCTGCCATAAAAGGGCCAAGCCATAATAAATGCGAAGCTATACGACTTAACTCTAACATAATAACTCTGACATAGCTGGCCCTTTTAGGCACTTGAATATTGCCTAACTGCTCTGGACCATTTACAGTTATTGCTTCTGTGAACATAGTAGCTAAATAATCCCAACGTGTTACATAAGGTAAATATTGTATAATTGTTCGGTTTTCCGCAATTTTTTCCATCCCTCTATGTAAATAACCCAATATCGGTTCACAGTCAATAACATCTTCACCATCTAGAGTAACAATGAGTCGAAGAACACCGTGCATTGATGGGTGCTGAGGACCCATATTTACTATCATAAGGTCATTTCGTATAGCTGGTGCAGTCATAGGTTTTTTTTCGATTCATTTTTCCATGAATTGCTGAAAGCGAAAAGAAGTTCATCAAAATTTAAGCGAAAATGCAAAACAACTCTTCAAATTAATGATTTTTTGTTTCTCGAATATCCAACCGGCCAATTAATTCTTTATAACGTACTTTATTTTTTTTTGACAAATAGGCCAGCAGCCGTTGACGTTTTCCTAGAACTTTACGCAGACCTCTCTGAGATAAATAGTCTTTTTTGTGCAATTCCAAATGTGAAGTAAGTCTCCGTATCCTATTTGTGAAACTCACTACTTGAAATTCAACGGATCCCTTGTTGTCTTTGTTTTCCTCTGTCAAAAAAATTACACTCAATTTTTTTTTTATCATAAAAAGTTCCTCTTATCCTTTTATTTCATTTACTTTACATATATATCTTATATTTTATCGATCAGTAATAATAATATCAGTCATTTTAATGTAGTAATTAGTATACACAAAAATTATAATTTTTTTTCTGGACTCCTGATTTTAGTAATCAAATTTTTAATTTTCTTTGGTCAGGGATAAGAGGGGATGGTACTTTTTTACACTCACAACGTCGAAAATTTTAGACCTAAAATTAGGAAGATTCCGTTGATTCGTTTATAGATTTTATCCAAACAAATTGATACGTCATTGATTTAGTATTAACTAAAAAATCGATCTATATCTATTTTAAACTAATATGTAAGCTAGGGCATATGTGCATCTGTTTGCTTTTGTATATATATGGTACAGAATAGATATGAAAAATGTACCATCAACCTATTTTTTTTGATTGTGGATATATTCTTAATATACTAAAAAGGTTTCCATTATTGGTAGCAAACCAATATCGATTCATACAAGCCAAGTCTTCTAATCGATAATTGGGCCAAAGAAAAAACTTTAATTGAATTAATTCGTTTTTATCTATATCAAAATGTTTACTTTGATCCAAAAAAAGATTCCCACTTTTTATGTTTTTTGTGTTACAAAATACTCGATTTCTATCCACACCCTTTCTATTTTTTGAATTGAAAAAACTGAGAATTCTCAATTCTCTACGACGTCTAGACGATAAAATATTTTCAGGAAGAATAAAATCATAAGATTTGTTGTCTATATTTTTAGTTATTTTTTGATATCTTGTAATAGATTCATCCAATTTATTCTTATTGAAATATCTTTTTTGTCGATTTCTTTGAGGAGTTTGGTACTTACTCTTATGAACCAACGAAATAATTATCGTTTGATGCATAATAAAGTATCCGTCGTTTTTTAAAGACAAACGAATCGGTTCGATAAGAAATATCCCCTTTTTATTCAATTCTATAGGAGTAAATTTATTCCGAATTACCATTATATCCAGATTTATTTCTTTCCTTTGAATAGACGATATAGTAGTATCTCTTGGATTTCTCAGTCCAAGCAAATAACAATATATTTTGATATTATTGATCATTCTTTCAGTGAACTTCGGAATTAAACCATCGTCTATTATCCATTGAAAAAGCAAATAGTGTTTGCGTAAGAAAATTATTTCTGGTCTCATCTTATTCCGCATCTTGGATTGTTTTTTCGTTTTACCTTGGTTTTGTGCATAGGATCTAAGACCTTTTCGGCCTGAGGGTTCTTTTTTTTCGTGATTTTGATTCATTATTTCAAAATATATTTTTTCATTCGATGGTCTAAAAAAATGGAATTTTTTATTTTCATTTCTTTTTTTATTTTTATTCAAATTTAAAAGAAGTAATTTGCTTGGTATAATCCACGGTTTGGTTTTGTATACATTATAAAGTGGCACAAATTCTGGAAAGAAGGGAAGTTTCATATTCGTTGATATTGATATGGGGTTTAGTATTTCTTCATTCATTTCCATCCAATCAAAAAAAAGTTTCTTGTCATTGATCGTATTTCTTTCTGAATCTTCAGGAATCGTCAGAAAAAAAAGAGCGTTTTTAGCTATTTTCTCCATTTTGGGGTAATTCTTCCTTCCAATCTTAGTATTTCTATTACTGTTAGAATCCATTTTTGTCCAGGGCTCCATATCTATTTTTTGTCTTAGATAAAAAATTATAATTTTCCAATCAAAATATTTTCTATCTGGATTTGTTTGCATATACATAAGATTACCCCTTTCTAGATAATTATTGGTAGGAATTTCCTCCAGGCTTTCAAAGAATTTTTGGTTATAATTGTTGTAATTAAAAGTAATCTTTTGGTTGTTATTTAATTCTGATTCTGATGGTGATCCATAAATAATATATGAGGCCTTACTCGTTTTAGAATTAATAGATTTATATGATAAAAGATCGTATCTATAGTATTTTGAAAAATTATATTTTTGGTTTGGTAATGGATAGACTTTAAAATCTTTTTCTTTTTTGTCAGAGAGTACTAGTTCTTTTTCATATGAATTCCATTTTTTTAAATCTTTATTTTTGGTTATACCGCTTTCATTAATTTTAGTTCTCCATTTTTGTGGTATTAATCCAGACCATTTAATCTGAGATAAATTGTATTGATGATGACCTCTTAACCAGTTTTTCCATTGACTCGTTTCACAACTTGAAAATTTCTTATGTCTTAATTCGGAATGAAATATTCTTTGTGTTACAAAAGAATTCTTTATTGGAGTTTTACGAAAAAAAGATGTTCCATGAGAGTCAAGAATACATCTTAACTTATACAAGTGAATAACTCGGGTTTGTGATAATTTGTAAAATACATATGCTTGTGATAAGCAAGATAAGTCAAAAAAAAGATGTGAATTTCTATTACTAACTTTAATATTGTAAAGCGCCCTTTTTAGAGTTGAAATATATTGAATTTCTTTTTTGTTTTTTTTATTTTTTATTTCTTGATTAGTTTTAGTATTGTAAATGGATTTATAAAAATAAAAAATTCTTGATGCGAGAACAAGTTGGGTAGGAATTCTGGCAATATTAATGATACATAGAAGGGTATCTATATACATTCTTTTAATTAAAATCTTTTGAAAATTTTGTAATTGGCAGATTAATCGAGTGCTTCTTCTTTTTATTTTCAAAATTTTCAAAAGATTTTTTGTCAGTTTTATTTTTACATTATAACTTGTTTTGTTAGGATTTATTTTTTTCTTGGCGTTACTGTTTTTTTCTTTCGTAAGACTCTTTGTTTTATTTCTGATTGTCCTTGTTCTATCAGTTATATTTTTGATTGTTTTTTCTCGAAGTGAATAATTTGTATTATCAGTAGATTTCATTTTACTAAACGAGTCGTGAATTGTCTGATTGCTGATTATATAATTTTGTTCTTGGTTAGTTTTACTGGATTCATGCATTTTTCTCAATCTAAAAAATAGAATTGGATTTACTTTTGATAGTCCTTTTTTTATTCTTTTTAGAAAAAAAAAGAAAACGTTTTTGATAACCCCCTGTTTTGTTTCTTTTGAGTCTTGGAGAAACAATTTGGTTCTTTCTTTTAAAACGTTTAGAGCTTTAAAAAATTTTTTTTTTCTCATTTCTTTTTTTAGTTTTTTAAAAATAGGCTTAAAAAAGGAAGGTTGGGGGGGGACAGACCCAAAGGGTCGGTTTGTTTGTGCTCCCCAAGCCGTTAAAAAACTAAACTTTTGTTGTTCTTTTTTTAAATCTTTATAAGAAGAAAAATAAGGCCTTGATTTAGATCTGTGCCAGGGTTTCAAATAGAAAGGAAATACTATTTTTATCTGAATACCCTCTTTAAACCATTTTTTTGGAAGTTCTAGTTCTGATAATTGAACACCATTATAGGTACATATAATATGCTTTTCTCTATTCCATCCATCGAAATCTTCAGCCCACTCGGGGGGTTGGGATAATAAGATACGTCCGATATTTTTGACTATTATCAATGAAGGTAATAAAAAATATTTCCTAATAATTGATTGAATTATTAATATTAAACTTCTTGTTGCTTGCGGATATGGAATGAAATCCCAGGCCTCCGTGATTTTTTTCCACGCTTTTTCTTTGATTTTGTTCTCTTCCTCCTTTTTTATTTTTTGGTTTTCTTCTGTATAATCTTTCAATCCTATTCCTTTACTTTTAAAAGCTCTAAAAAAAAATTCAATCTGTTCGGGAATATTAAAAGAAAAAAGGGGGGATTTTTTTATTCTGTCCAAAAAAAGAGGGGAATGCACATTTGCTTGAAACAGTTTCGAAATCAAAGTTTTACGTCTTTGAGCACGCATAGAACCTTTGATGAATTCTCGACGAAAATCTGATTCTTCCGAATAGTCTCTAATAGACACCCAATTTTTGACACTTGTTTTGCGACTACGTTTGGTAGGTTTGTAAATTATTACACGATCTCTTTTTCTTGAACGTATATGATAATCCAACGGTAGGCCTTTGTGAGCTGTGCCCGACAAGAATTCCAACTCGGTAATAAGTTTGTATGACCATCGAGGAATTTTTTTACTGATTTCTTTTATTACAAATTTTTGTTTTGTTTTTTGACCATTAGGGCTGGTTAGAATTGTATTCAATACAAATTTTAAAAATTTGGCTCTTTTTTCTGAACCAATCCTTCCTTGTTCTTTTTCTGAAAATAAAGAGAGGCCCTTCAAATTTAAACTCGATCCCGATTCTCTATCAAAATTACTGATTAAAGTAAAGAAATGACGATTTTCCGCTGAAAAAGTTTTTTTATCAAATCGGCCTATTTTCTGTTCAAACTCTTGGTAATCAGTATCAGGAAGAAGAATACTATGAATCTTATTAATTTCCATTGTCTCTATGAAATTTTCTAACGAAATTTTATTTATGATTGAAGGTGAAAATTTTTTTTTTATTGTTCCACGATATGACCCATTCAAAATGGGATCATACATTTTAGGCAAGTAATCTTTTCTAGTCTTATCATTACACAATCTCGTACTTTTTTCGAGTATATCTAGAGAAAAAAATCCCGTATCTAGAGCCTCAATTCTATTTAAAAACTCGGTGTTTAAGTTGTTATTTTTGTGTTGGTTAGTATAAACCCAATGATTGTACAGTTCATCCGAAGAGAGTTTTTCTAGTGTGGGCAAGGACATCCTTCTTTGTATCATTTCTCCAAAAGTTGACAAACTAGGCGGATACGTAAAAGAGATTCTTTCTTTTCCATCACTTCGGCATGTAAAAAAAAAA